GATAACTTACATAATCTCAATTACTAATCCTTTGTGTATCTTGGTCTTCCTAACCATCCACTCATTTTTTGTTTCAAAAACCTCCCGTTGTGGAAATCCATCTATGGTAATAGACAGTAAAAACTCCATAGAGTTGGTCTTTTGAACCCGCTTCAAGCTATCATGACAATTCACGAATCTTGGGGTAAACAATCTCTCTTGCTTATGTTTACTTTTTTCACCATTTGATTCTTGTACATAGGAAATGAGACTCAACTTTTTTACTGCAAATTTAGAAGCCGTTTTCTTTCACTCATATAACTATCTGGTTTAGTTCATCAACTCAAATGCTGAAGAAAAATCAAAATATATATAGTCAATCAAATCTTTTTATCCTTGTTTCTAGAAAGAAAAGAATTTTGATAAATTTTAGGTCTCACCGAATCACACGTAGAGATATTGATAACACACATAGAGCTAATGGTATTTCATAACTAATTGATTGAGCAGCTGCCCGTAGACCACCTAAAAAGGAATATTTATTATTTGATCCATACCCCGACATAAGAAGTCCAACGGGAGCAATACTTGAAATGGCAATCCAAAAAAAAACACCAATACTAAGATCGGCTAGAACAAGGTGATCACCAAAAGGAATTACTGAATAACTTAGAAAGATAGATATTACTGCTATGGATGGTCCAATACTGAATAAACGAGTATCTCCTGTAGATGGAATAAGGTTCTCTTTCAAAAGTAGTTTTGTCCCATCTGCTAGAGCTTGAAGAATTCCTAAAGGGCCGGCATATTCAGGCCCGATACGTTGTTGTATTCCTGCAGATATTTCTCTTTCTAACCAAACAATTACTAGTACACCTATTGTGATTCCTAATACAAGAGTCACAATAGGGACAAGCATCCATATGATCCCATAGACTTCTTTTAAGGATTCCAATTTGGAAAAAGAATTGATAGTCTCTATTTCTGTTGTATCAATTATCATTTCAACGATCAACTTCTCCCATAATGATATCTATGCTACCTAGTATTGTCATAATATCAGCCAATTTCATTCTTTTAACTAACTGAGGAAGAATTTGCAAATTGATAAAACCTGGTGGGCGAATTTTCCATCTCCAAGGAAAAACGCTCTGGTCTCCTATCAGAAAAATCCCCAATTCTCCTTTTGGGGCTTCAACTCTCACATAAAGTTCTTGTTTCGACAATTCAAAAGTTGGAGAAGGCTTTTTACTAATAAACCGATATTCAAAATCATTCCATTCAGGATCTTTTAATCTGTCAAAACGTCGCATTTCTAAATTTTCGTAAGGCCCTCCTGGAATTCCTTCCAGAGCCTGTTGAATAATCTTTATGGATTCTGTCATTTCACCGATTCGTACTAAATAACGAGCTAATGAATCCCCTTCTCGTTGCCATTGAACCTGCCAATCAAATTCGTCGTAAGACTCATAATGATCAACTTTACGAAGATCCCATTCTATTCCGGAAGCTCGTAGCATTGGTCCCGATAAACCCCAATTTAATGCCTCGTCTCTCCCAATAATGCCTACGCCTTCAACTCGTTCTAAAAAAATAGGATTCCGGGTAATAAGTTTTTGATACTCAGCAACCCCTGTTAAAAAATAATCGCAAAAATCCAAACATTTATCTATCCAGCCATAGGGTAGATCGGCAGCCACTCCTCCAATACGAAAATAATTATGCATCATTCGCATACCGGTGGCAGCTTCGAATAGGTCATATATCAATTCTCTTTCTCGAAAAATATAGAAGAAAGGGGTCTGTGCACCAATATCCGCCATAAAAGGACCGAGCCATAACAAATGAGAAGCTATCCGACTCAACTCCAACATAATGACTCTGATATAGCTAGCCCTTTTAGGTACTTGAATATTGCCTAATTGTTCGGGTCCATTTATGGTTATTGCTTCTGTGAACATAGTAGCTAAATAATCCCAACGTGTTACATAAGGCAAATATTGTATAATTGTTCGGTTTTCCGCAATTTTCTCCATCCCTCTATGTAAATAACCCAATATTGGTTCGCAGTCGACAACATCTTCACCATCTAGAGTAACGATGAGTCGAAGAACACCGTGCATTGATGGGTGCTGAGGCCCCATATTGACTATCATGAGGTCTTTTCTTGTAGTTGGTGCAGTCATAAGTTTTTTAACGATTCATTCTTCCATGAATTACTGAAAGTGAAAAGAAGTTCATCAAAATTTAATCGAAACATATAAGTGAAAATGAAATAACTCTTCTTAACGAGTTTTTGTCTCTCGAATGTCCAACTGATTAATTAATTCTTTATAACGTACTCTATTTTTTTTTGCCAAATAAGCTAGCAGTCGTTGACGTTTTCCCAAAATTTTCTTCAAACCTCTCTGAGATAAATAGTCTTTTTTGTGCAATTCTAAATGTGAAGTAAGTCTCCGTATCTTATTGGTGAAATTGAATACTTGAAATTCAACAGATCCTTTCTTTTCTTCTTGAAAAATAACTGAAATGACAGAATTTTTTACCATAAATGAATTTCCCCTTTCTTTATTTTACAGATATGGATTTTTTCTAATTTTATTGATCAGTAATAATAATGCCAGTAATTTGAACGTGGTATATAGACTTAATTTCTTTATGAACCTCTAATTTTAGCAATTCCAATAAATTAATCAAATTTGAAATTTGATTCAGATAGGAATCCAAAAAGGTGGTAGGTACGTTTTTTTCAGTCACAAAAGCGAATAATTGAAACCTAAAATCCTAAAATGAAGAAGATTCTGTTGATTCATTTCTAGATCTAATCAATACCTTATTTTATTGATTTAGTATTGTCTACTCGAATTAGATTCGAATGAGATGTAAAACAAGGCATGTTTGCATTTGTTTGCTTTCAGATACTCTATACGAGACAGGGTATATAGTACTCTCAATTAATTTTCAATCGTGGATACATATGTATCCTTAAGATACTGAAACGGCTACCATTATTGGTATCAAACCAATAACGATTCATACAAGCTAAATCTTCTAATCGATAATTAGGCCAAAGAAAGAACTTAAATTTAATTAATTCATTTTTATCTTTATAAAGGGGTTTCCGTTCACCCAAAAATTGACTCCAGTTTTTTACATTGGTTTCGTTGCAAAATACTGAATTTCTATCGACGACATTCCAATTCAAAGAATTAAAAAAACTTCGAATTCTCAATTCTCTACGACGTCTAGACCATAAAATATTTTCAGGAACAAGCAAATCAAAATGAGTTTTTTCTGTATTTATTCTTTGAGTTTGAGGTTGCAGAATGAATTCGTCAAAATTCTTTTTATCAACATATCTTTGTTCTCGGTATCTTTGATTAGTTTGGTGTTTACTTTTATGAACCAATGAAATACCTATGGTTTGATACATAATAAATTGTCCATTATGTTTTACAGACAACCGAATAGGTTCGATAATCAATACCCCCTTCTTCATCAAGTCTGTAAGAGGTAAATTTGCCTGAATCAGCATTATATCCAAACTCATTTCTCTCCTTTGAATTGACGATATAGTAATTTTGGTTGGATTTATCAGTCGAAGCAGGAGACAATATACCTTGATATTTTCGAGCATTCTTTTATTCAAAGCATCGTTCCATCTCAATTGAAAAAGCAAATAACGTTTCAAGAACAAATCTAGTTCTGCTTCCGTGTTGCTTTTGTATTGTTTTTTATTTTGACCCTTTTTTGTGTCTGATTCCACGTAATCTTTTTCAAGATCGGTTTGATGTTTTGAAAAAACAGGGCTCAGATTTCCTTTGTTTTCTATATCTGATCCACGCTCTCTTTGACTTGGGGGTTCTTTTGTTTCTTGACTTCGATTCTTTATTTTTTTATTTGACGGTAGAAAAAAGTTTTGTTTTTGGTTTTTATTTTGAATAACATTTTCATTTGTATTCAAATTAAAAAGAAGGAATTTGCTTGGTATAATCCACGGTTTTATTTTATAGACATTATAAAGTAGTACAAATTCTGGGAAGAACCAAAATTCCAGATTCAATATGGGACGATTAAATATTTTTTCATTCATTCCCATCCAATCAAAAAAGACTTTTTTCGAATTTTTTTGAGTTTTTTCTGGATTTTGATGAGTTGTAAGATAAAAAACCCCCTTTTTCTCAATTTTATCAATTATTTGATAATTATTAATACCAATTTTAGTATTTGGATTACTGTTGGTATCGATCTTAACCCAGGCTTCAATATCTCCTTTTTGTCTAAGAGAAAAATGGATAATTTTCCAATCAAAATATTTTCTATCGAGATTTCTTTCTATATCTAGAATATTGACCTTTCTTAGATAATTATTGATATGAAGATTGCCGGGCATATCAACAAAGTTGTGTTTGTACGTGTTGGAATTATACGAAATTTCTAAGTTCTTCTTTACTTGAAAGGGTAATCTAGAAAAAAATGAGTCACTTTTATTTTCATAATTAATTGATTTATATGCTAAAAGACCATATCTATAACATTTTTTAAAATTATCTTTTTGGTTTGATAATGAATAGAGTTCCGAATCATTTTCTTTTTTGTAATGAATTAATTGGTCTTTTTCATATGAATTCCATTTGTTTAAGTTTCTATTTTTATTTTGAGCCATACAACTTTGATTAACCTTAGTTCGCCATTTTTTTGGCATTAATCTAGACCATCTAATCTGAGATAAATCGTATTGATAATGCCATCTTAACCAGTTTTTCCATTGATTGATTCTATAACTCTGAAGTTTCTTATGTTTTAATTCCGAATGAAATATTCCTAGTGTTTTAAAATAGTCCTTTATTTTAGTCTTAAGGAAGCAAGACGTTGTGTTATATTGAAGAACAGATCTAAATTTAGACAAATTAATAACTTGGGTTTGTGATAATTTGTAAAATACATATGCTTGTGACAAGTAGGATAAATCACAAAAAATATGTGAATTTTTCTTACTAATATTATAAAGTGACTTTTTT